TTCTCCCTAGATACATCTATTCAATTCTGAATTTCTTTCGAATATATGAATTGTGCTGAAGATTCAAAACCTATTTTCATCTTAATGAAAAAAAAAGACGAAAAAAAATCCAATAGATTTAAAAATTCTTTTTTGGTAAATCAATTGCGAAATGTTTTTCTAGAATGACCAATATCTGTTTTATATCTTCTAGGTGCAAATGTTCCATTTTCATGAGATCCTCTTGACTGTTATTCAAAAGGTCCAATAATGTATATATATTGGACCTTTTGAGGCAATTATAGACCCTGGGAGAGAATTCTGATTGATCAATAAAAATCGATTTCAATGCTATTTTTTTTTTGTTTTTTCTGAGTTTATCCAATTTCTCGTGAAAGGTAAGAGGGGATAAAGGAACCGTGTGTTGATTGTCCTCTAAAGGTAAGTTTTCTTCTTCCTTATGTAAAAAGGGAATAAATAAATCAATCAAATTCCGGGAGGCTTCATGAAGTGCTTCTTTCGGAGTTAAACTCCCATTTGTCCATATTTCGAGAAAAAGTATCTCTTGTTTTTCATTCCCATTCCCATAAGAATGAATACTATGATTCGCATTTCGAACAGGCATGAATACAGCATCTATAGGATAACTTCCACCTTGAAAGTTATCTGGCATTTTGATAAGATATCCGCGATTTCTCTCGATTTGTAATCCAATACACAAATCAATTGGTTCGGTCAAGCTAGCTATATGTTGTGTATTATCAACGATTTCTACATAAGGTGGTAAGATAATATCTTGAGCAGTTACATATCCTGGACCTCTGACACAAATAGACGCGTCCCAAGTTCCATATAGATTACTTCTCAATACAATTTCTTTTAAATTCATTAAAATTTCATGGACCGATTCTTGAATACCCGCTATGGTAGAATATTCATGTGGGACGTTCTCAGATTTTACACGTGTGATACATGTTCCTTCTATTTCTCCAAGTAAAGTTCTTCGCATCGCAATGCCTATTGTGTCGGCTTGACCTTTCATAAGTGGAGACAGAATAAAGCGTCCATAATAAAGACGTTTACTGTCTTCTCTTGATTCAACACACTTCCACTGTAGTGTCCGAGTAGATACTGTTACTTTCTCTCGAACCATAGTAATATTATTTTATTTGATTGAATCATTTATTTCTCTTGTTTCTCTTGAAATTTATTCAATGTTCATTTCTACACACGTCTTTTTTTCGGGGGTCTGCAACCATTATGTGGCATAGGGGTTACATCCCGTACGAAAGTTAATAGTATACCACTTCTACGAATAGCTCGTAATGCTGCGTCTCTTCCGAGACCGGGACCTTTTATCATGACTTCTGCTCGTTGCATACCTTGATCTACTACTGTACGAATAGCATTTGCTGCTGCAGTTTGAGCGGCAAAGGGTGTCCCTCTTCTCGTACCCTTGAATCCACAAGTACCCGCCGAGGACCAAGAAACCACCCGACCCCGTACATCTGTAACCGTGACAATGGTATTATTGAAACTTGCTTGAACATGAATAACCCCCTTTGGTATTCTACGTGCACTCTTACGTGAACCAATACGTCCATTTCTACGTGAACCAATTCTCGGTATAGCTTTTGCCATATTTTATCATCTCATAAATATGAGTCAGAGATATATGGATATATCCATTTCATGTCAAAACAGATTCCTTGTTTGTACATCGAGTCCTTTAGTGTGTCTGATTATCCTTGTCTTTGTTTATGTCTCGGGTTGGAACAAATTACTATAATGCGCCCCCGCCTACGGATTAGGCGACATTTTTCACAAATTTTACGAACAGAAGCTCTTATTTTCATATTTGTCATTCCTTATCTTAATTCTGAATCTACTTCTTGGAAGAAAATAAGTTTCTTGAAATTTTGCATCTCGAATCATATTGAATAAAAAACACCTAATCCTTCCAATCCTTGTTGCGGAGGCGATAAATTATACGTCCTCTGGTTGAATCATAACGACTTACTTCAATTTTGACTCTATCTCCTGGCAGTATCCGTATAAAACTACGCCGGATCTTTCCTGAAACATAACCCAGAATCAGATCTTCATTATCTAAGCGAACCCGGAACATACCATTGGGAAGCGATTCAGTAATTAAACCTTCATGAATCCATTTTTGTTCTTTCATTCCAGGTAAAGCCTCCTTGAAGTATCAACTAATGGAGGAGGAACGATATTAGACAACTCGCCCTTTTTCGTTTTTTTAGAAATAGGAATAAGTTTCGGATCCAATTTGGATATTAAAAGGATTACCATATATAACACAAAATTTCTCCGCCGATTCCTTCGAGTCGAGCCTCTCGGTCTGTCATTATACCTCGAGAAGTAGAAAGAATTACAATCCCCATCCCACCTAAAATTCTAGGAATTCGTTGAGAGTTAGAATAGATTCGTAGACCGGGTCGACTGATTCGTTTTAAATTTAAAAAATTTCTATAGGGTCTTTTCCTATTCCTTCTATGCCGCAGGTTTAAAACCAAAAAAGATTTGTTTTTTTCTCGATGTTTTCTAACGTTTTCAATAAAACCTTCTCGGAAAAGTATTTTAACAATATTTTCGGTAATATTAGTAGATGCGATGCGAACCACTCTTTTTCTATCCATATCAGCATTTCGTATAGAGGTTATTATCTCAGCAATAGTGTCCCTACCCATGGTGAACTAAAATGATGGGTGCCCCAAAATTTGATATAATCAACATGTTTTTCTTTTTTTTTTACTTATTTGTTTTATGAATATGAATTATTAAAGGTATATGCGTGAGACACAATCTACTAATTAATCTAGTTCTTAATCTATTTCTTTCAAATACCCCACTATAAACATATCAGTGATCTCATTTTATAATATCTCGGGAGCTAATGAAACGATTTTAGTAAAATTGAATTGTCTCAATTCCCGGGGGATCGCACCAAAAATTCGAGTTCCTTTTGGATTTCCTTCTTGATCAATCACAACTGCAGCATTGTCATCATATCGTATTATCATACCGCTGTCACGTTTAAGTTCTTTACAGGTACGAACAATTACAGCTCTGACTACTTCTGATTTTTCTAGGGGCATATTTGGTACTGCTTCTTTGATCACAGCAACAATAACATCACCAATATGAGCATATCGACGATTGCTGGCTCCTATGATTCGAATACACATCAATTCTCGAGCCCCGCTGTTATCTGCTACATTTAAATGGGTCTGAGGTTGAATCATATCAATTTTTTAGTCTATTCTTCCAATGCAAAGGATGAAGAAAAAAAGGAATATTTTTTGTCCAAAAAAAGAAACTTTCATCCCTAAGATTCATTTCTGTTGGTTCTACATTTTTATCCCGAAATAATGAATTGAGTTCGTATAGGCATTTTGGATGCTGCTATTGAAATAGCCCTTCTAGCTATATTTTCGGTTACTCCCCCCATTTCATATAGTATTCGACCTGGTTTAACAACAGCTACCCAATATTCAGGGGATCCCTTTCCCGAACCCATACGTGTTTCAGCGGGTCTTACTGTAACTGGTTTGTCTGGAAATATACGGACCCATATTTTTCCACCACGGCGTGCATTTCGTGTCATTGCTCGTCGACCTGCTTCGATTTGTCTAGATGTGATCCAAGCAGGTTCAAGTGCCTGAAGAGCATATTTACCGAAACAAATATGATTACCTCGATAAGATATTCCCTTCATTCTTCCTCTATGTTGTTTACGGAATCTAGTTCTTTTGGGGTTATAGTTGATGGTTGTTTCACAATTCCATCTCTACTACAGAACCGGACGTGAGAGTTTCTTCTCATCCAGCTCCTCACGAAAAAAGGATTAAAAACATTTAATTGAAATGATTAGCATTTTTGTAAAAAATAGTTTTTTTTTTAGAACGTTCTAAAAAATCTTTATTTAGTTTTGTCCTTTATCCAAGTTTAGCAACTAAAAAAAAGGTTTTCGCGGGCGAATATTTACTCTTTCAATCTCTATTTCATTTGTAGGGCTCGTTCGTAACTTCTCCCAATAGATGAATTGATCTCCGGTTCATTTCGCCATCCCGACTAGTGAATCATTAAGATTCATTTTTTCAATAAAATCTTTTGCATGCACAGGTTCCATCGTTCCCATCGCTTCGTCTTTAATGGTTAGGTCCGAATTCTACAATGGAGCTCATAATCCAATTTGTTCCTGAGTCAATCTTCTTAGTCTTTATTGGCTCCAAGCTCTTTATTTTTTTCTTGATTCATTTAATATTTAATTATGGATGAATCAATTAGTATTGATGCTTTATTACACTGTCTTTTATGAGATGACTCGTAGACCTTACATATTGGAATTCTATATCATTGATATTCTTTTTCTCTCTTTCTCTCATCCTTCCATTTATCCACACCTTTACTTCTTTCATTTTGTTTTACAACTTCTAATTAAAGTTTATGCAAAAAAAATTTTCAGTTGCTACAAAGATATGACTGATTTATCATATCTTGACTGGTTCTTTAGATCCAGATAATACGAAGTGATGAGTTGGTTATTAGTTCATACTATGGGGCTGGTCCTTTTTTAATCCTAACCCTAAAAAACCAACGAGTCACACACTAAGCATAGCAATTATATCAAATGGTCAATTGAATTTTTATTCAACCCTATAGAATTAAGAATTAGAATTGCTCATTTTGATTTACCAGAAAAAGAATGAACGAGTTTCTCTTTTTTTGTTCTATCAATGGATAAAAGGGAAAGACAAGTAAAGGTTTCTTATTCTTCGTCTATAAATATCCAAATTTTGATACCCAATACCCCATAGATAGTTCGAACTGTATAGGAACAATAATCAATTTTAGCTCGAATGGTTTGTAGGGGAACCCTACCTTCTCTGATCCATTCGACACGTGCAATTTCTTTTCCGTCGATACGTCCTGCAATTTGTACTTGAATCCCTTTTGTATCTGCTTGTTCAGTTAATTCAATAGCTTTTTTCATTGCT